ATAATGATAACTCATTATGGGTTACTTTTATTACAAATATCAACAATATCTCTATTCTCCGATGAAAAATGAAGACTAAGACTGGAGCTTCGTAGAAAAAGCCCTTTATCGGATTTGAACCGATGACTTACGCCTTACCATGGCGTTACTCTACCACTGAGTTAAAAGGGCCCATTTTCTTCAATTCATGAATTAACCACTAGCTACTATAGAGTCTACTACATGTACCTATGTATGTACTACATGCACATATATACATGTATACATAAGGGCTCATTCAGGAACAAGAAAATGGATTTACCTAGGAAGTTTTAGTTATTTATATTTGAGAAATATCAATGCAATGAGTTGTTTCAGGGCCGCTCCTAATTGCTTTTATTGACCCATCCGGACGAGATTCACTTGATTGATTGATACATGTATCAATCCGATATAGATCCAAGATATTTCATCGAATCATGTGATGAAGGGATTCGACCCGTACCCTAAACCAAATTATTATAGAGAAAAGAATCTTTTCGATTATTTGTCGATCCCTTTCCAGATTTACGAGTTCTACATCATCCTTTTTGAATAAATCAAAAAAAAATTCTATCGTTTCTGAATTTCCTGGCTTAGCTTAGTGTTAGTGTGGGATAGGCATAGCTCATCTTAACGATGAACGAATCGACGAGTGGAAATTGAAGAAATGGAATGGGCTTTGCCTTTTTTCTGTCGGATAAATCACTCCCTGAAGGATCCTATACTCTGTCCATAGGATGGTTCATGAATCAACAACCCAAAAATGATATTCCATTCTTGTAAGCAAGAAAGATTCTTCGATCTAGTCATAGCATTGACAATTTCAAAAAACTGCTCATACTATGAGCATAGATAGTATGATGGCGATCGGGCAGGTATGCCCCTATCGTCTAGTGGTTCAGGACATCTCTCTTTCAAGGAGGCAGCGGGGATTCGACTTCCCCTGGGGGTAAGACGAAAGGGAGTTGACCATGGATTATCAATAAGCCTAGAATGGATTCTTCCTGGGTCGATGCCCGAGCGGTTAATGGGGACGGACTGTAAATTCGTTGGCGATATGTCTACGCTGGTTCAAATCCAGCTCGGCCCAATAATTCGCCGATCCATGAGGATGGTATAACCAATTTGTCCTCCATAAATACCTGATATATAGAAATAAAGAGTCCGTCCATTTTTTCTGCTATATCCCTATTTATCTTATCCTGCGTGTTTTTGATCTTTTTAACGATATTAATAATAATCTGTAAATAATTAACAAGAATCTGTAAATATAAGTGGAATAAAGAAAAAAAAAAAGAGTCCTTTTTTGTTTTTTCACTGAAAGATTGATTATCAATCGATTTGGCAATAAAAGAATCCACAGGATTACTAGTAATCCGCGTCACTCTCGCTATAGTCCATATCCGTGTAGATATCAGTATATCACTCGTCTTTCTGTTACAAGACGTTGATTTTCAATTAAATAGAATAGAAAGAAAGGGTTCGAATGAAATTTTAAGAATATGTATGTATGCTGTACACCTCATTTCCCCGGGATTGTAGTTCAATTGGTCAGAGCACCGCCCTGTCAAGGCGGAAGCTGCGGGTTCGAGCCCCGTCAGTCCCGACCTAGAATCCGATGAATCCATCAACTCATCTTTCCGTTTTCTGTGAAGAGGGGGAGACAAGGAGCAGGATTTAATCCCCTTTAATCCCCCAGGGGATCCTTATTTCTTTCGTGTTTTTCGTTTCGCATTTCTCATGGGAGAAATACGGGAATTTCAATTACTTCAACTAGTACCGATTGATGGGGGAGAGACGTATGTAGATTGATCAGTAGTATCGCCCTATTCAGGATTTCAAGAGAGACCGCACGGGTCTGTCTTTTTCGATTGCTCCTGATCCATGGAATAGAGTACCCATAGGTTTCCCGGGAGCACATACACAAATTGTATTCGTTTATTGTACGATATACAATTAACTTAATATAGATAGTTACTAGTTGCCCCGACAGAGTACTTTTAAGATTAAACCTACCACCCTTTTTTTTTTCTAGCTCCGATTTTGTGGAACCTAAATTACTGATTGAAAACAATTTCTCTATCTCATTAAAATTGCATACTTCATTTTTGATGTATGTGTCCCAGTTCCAATCCAAGGACAGAGGATACTAATAAAAGATCAAACAAAGATCTGCCCCTCTTGTTCTAGGGGGGGATGATCTTTTTGTTCCTTCATATTTTAATGGCCCCATCGAAGAAAAAACAAAATCAATAAATAAAATAGTGAATTTGTCGGAATATTATATTAGATCTTTTATACCGAACCAATCTTTATCACACTTCTCTGTCTTCCAAGAAGATTAGATCTTCACAAAAACTTCGTTTCGAACTTAACTCATTTCTTTTTTCATTTCATCCCTACCATTGGGGTTTGTGACCAATGGAACGGCGGTCGGATGATTGTATAAGGAAGACGGCAGGTTATAGAAAAGAAAGAGTGGAAATGATACATTCAATGGGATTCTTGATTGGACCAGGAATCCCATTTTGGATTCGGTATGGATAAAAGATCTTCCTATGTTATACTATTCAATTCTCGACGATGAATCAATTTGATAGATCAGATATTGTTATTCATGATATTGATACGATTCAGTATCATCAGGATGCAATCCATGCCATTGAATTTACAGGAGAAAGACTTATCATCTCTATGGGATTAGATCCCGAGTTATTGCGAAGCAAAAAAACGATGAGATTATGGAAGTCAATATTCTCGCATTTATTGCTACTGCGCTGTTCATTCTAGTTCCTACTGCTTTTTTACTTATCATCTACGTAAAAACAGTTAGTCAAAGTGATTAATTTGAATGAAACTTGACTTATTAGTTCTTAATCAACGATTGAAGAAAGGGATTCAAATTCCAAGTCTTAAATGAAATGATCGGGTTGGAGTCAGCAGTATATGAGATAGTATGGTAGAAAGGTTCATATAGTTCTTTCTACCACACTATCTATTATTGTAGAAAGATATGGGCTTGATATAAATCAATCCACAATATATACCTACATATCATATATATATGTACATGTAAATAGCACTCCAATTCTATTTCTTTGCTACATCAATTTGTATTGATCCCGATCAATCTGAAATAATCGAACGTCAACTCTTCTAATTCCTGGGTTTCTAATTATTTTCAATATGAATCTCCGGATCCATCGAAAGAATCAATGGAGGAAGAATAGTATGGGCATAGGCATATATTCTATAAAAGAAAACCAAGCCCTTTTTTTTAGCATTACGAAGAAGTAATTGATTGATCCGTTAACAGATGATCCAAAGAGTTCTATAGTAACTTCTTCGGATTTTGAAAAGGATGTGGTAGACCCCACCGATTTTTCATGCTTGAACCATGACATGAGGCGAGTCAATAAAGCATAAATAAGATTCCTAGGAGTATAAAACAAAACGGTAAGTACGCATACCCGCAAGATTTTATTATGTTATTCGTAATACCTCTTTTCTTTGGACAACGACTATGTCTATGTCGCCTCGGTAGAAAGTACATATCTACGTAATAGAAGAATGGCTTCTTCTTTGAACAGCAAAGAGAAGAGGGAAACAAATCAAAAAAAAAATAGGGGTTGGCTGCTCCTCATTGTAATATGCATAATTCTAGTAAGAGCCGGTTCCTCAAAATAGAATATTTAGCAAGAATTCGGTTGGAAAAATTTCCCATTGGGAATCCAGTCGTTGAAATATTTGTTTGATCAAAAGGTTCTTAGGATTCCAATAGAATTTATGAAGTGGAGATATTTTGATTTTAAAACGCTTTGCAGAACGATCTATTAAACAATTGATACAATTCGATTACTCAATTAGTAGTACCCCTAGAGTCCACTTCTTCCCCATACTACGAGTGAGAGGGAAAATGTAAAGACTACCATTAAAGCAGCCCAAGCGAGACTTACTATATCCATGTGAATTGTGTCCCCTATCTCTATGAATATAAAGGAATTATTCCATTATTGATCACTAATAATAGTGGAATCAATGGTGCAGAGTCAAAATGGGATTGTGACCTAACGTTATTGATGAACCAACCCAATGAATACACTCGTAACAAGTCCCTATATGATTTCTGGTGGAATCGGGAAGCACTAAGTACAAGCAAGATACGTAGTTACCTCCTTGGGAGTCTCAAGGGGATGTTACTAATGGAACATGTAGGAATAGTAAGGCCTATTGTTTGTTTTGTTGCCTTTCATAAACAAAAGTAGAAAAAAAAAAATATACCATCAAGATAGATAACTATCTATCACATATCCCTATCTCCCATCTAAGCCTTACTGTCTCTACTTCTGTGAAACAATTGGAAGACGCCCTATTACATTCTTGGCAGGGTTACCCAAAAGAAATAATTTTTTTTTTCTACTTTTATTCTATAAATATTCTATAAAAATAAAAGGCAATCACCCATACAATATTAATATTAATTGAAAATTGAAAACCTGAGCACTCAGAGACTCTCGTAAGTTTGTCTGGATACAAAGTATCTTCAGTTCTTTCCACAACTCCTAATTTGATTCTCCATCAGTCTACCCAATCTAATTCAAGACTCAGTCAGTAAACACCAGTAGGGTGAGGTAATTAGGAAGTATTTAGAGTCCTTCTTATAATACCTACTTGGATCCTAGGAGCAAGGATTTACAGTCCCTTAGGAACCTTCCTTTGTATACACGGATTTACGGTCCCCGACTTTCGTAGTTCTGAATCTCACAATTGAATCTTACTATAGATTTGATTCGATTGATAAATCAAATCAATAGCCTGAGCGCATCAGTAATAAGTGAGTATTTCTTTATTCATATTGTATTGGTATGATACCGGTTTGGGCCACACCTGGATTTTTGAAGAAATAATTGAAAGTCTTTTATAGAACCCCCTCCCCTGATTCTTAAAATCCAGTATCGACAGTCCTCGCTCCTTACCTC